GGGATCAATTTCTGGTCGCATAGCTTCATAATAATTCTGTAAAGCTTCTGCATAATTTCCTTCGGATTGAGCCGACATCCGTTACGGTCGTTCATTCTATAGTAAAAGAATCTCCGTTCCAGAACCGTACATGAGATTTTCATCTCATACGGCTCCTCCCTTCTGTGCATAGTACTAAGAGGAATAATTCATGTAATCAAAATTTCAATATTCTCATTATGAACTGACAGGAGCTGGTATTTTTACAAGAAATTTCTAGCCAGCCTTCCCAAAAGAGGTTTTTTCTTAACACCAATCATATTAGTGCTAGATAGAAATGGTAACTCCAAAGATTTCTTTGTACTCAACGCTTACGATTTCCAGGAATTAGTCACTTCAACGGTCTTTGATGGTTATACGGGTACCAAAAGTACGAATGAGATGGATCTTTGTTTTCCTAACCATTATTTTTAGTCCCGATACCGAAAAGGAAAAGGGTTCTTTATAACAAAGTTTTTGTGTTGTTGATTCCTAGGTGTAGTGCTTTTTCCCCGATGCCACCTAGTAGGTACTAAATGAAGTAGTATTTACCTCCAATACAGAACCTATAGATATGTAACCTTTCGCTCTATACTCAAATGGATAATTGAAGCATCTAAGGTTGCATCAATCGAGGATACACGACAGAAGTAATTGCTCTATCTCTAAACTTCACCTTCACCAAGCGTAGGTTTTTTTCACTAATTTGTTTTTTTTCTATTCCTAACTATGTTATTTTTATCGTAAAACCGAGGGGTAAAAAAAACAAGAAAAAATCAAATCGCACCATCTCTGTAATAGGTAAATGCCTTTTTTTCTCCTGAAGTTGTCGGAATTATTCGTAATAAAATATTGGCTACAATTGAAGAGGTCTTATCAATAAAATTTCCATTTATTCGAGATCTAGGCATAATTAGCAATTAATTCTATAATTCTTCTCATCTCCCTTTGAGGAAAATGATTCCACAAAAAAAGTAAAGGAATTGTACAGTACAAAATAACATAAAAACAGATTCTATTTCATTCCAATTTCATAGTATACCAATGACTATTACTATTTCATCTAATTCATCTAAGTTGAATAAAAGTTTCCTATGGATTTTGATAAGTCGAGAAGCTTTGATTTGGTTATGATCCAAAAAGGATAAAGAATGGAATAATCATTCCATGATAAATTCAAATTTCAAATAAAGTAACCATCCTTTTTGTTTGCATAACGTGTATGTGCCACACTATACAATTTAAATAGAAAGATTCATCGGACAATTCATGAATTCCATGGTTTAGCTGATGAAAGAAGCTGTTTTTGATAAATATCAAATTGGAAAAGAAATTTATTATTATGGAACCATAAAATGAAGGACTCGCTATTCAGTCGGGTTTTTGTAAATAATAACATTATGTAGGAGAGATGGCCGAGTGGTTCAAGGCGTAGCATTGGAACTGCTATGTAGACTTTTGTTTACCGGGGGTTCGAATCCCTCTCTCTCCGTTTCTTTTCATTCATCAACGTTACCGACTACAATGTTTCAAATAAAATAAGAATTTATATAATTATTCTAACGGTAAGACCCTTAATTTACTTATTTAATAGAGATTATCTATCCCTAATTAACCCCTGCGATAGGTAAAATACAAATAACAATATCGTATTGATATTGAAAATAATAAATCCTATTGCCGATCCTTTTTTTATATGTGAATGAGACAGGGCACGAGGTACTCTATTTACTTCAGCAAAAGGAGTCGAAATTGGGTAGGAACCTTGCTTTTTTAATTTCGTTAGAATCAAGTCTGACGGGAATAATATTCTACGACCAACAACTCATTTATTTTCAGACCAATCCATTTACTATCTATTATTTGATTTACAAATCCTTTAGATTGTAAGGAGTCAATAGTCAAATGGTTTGGCAATTCTCCGGGGGGGGATGAAACAAGAGAATTTTGAATCAGAGTTTTCGATCTTTCTTTATCCTTCGTAGTAATAATATCTCGGGGTTTGCAACGATAACTTGGTATATCCACTATACGACCATTAACTAAAATGTGTCTATGGTTAACTAATTGTCTGGCTCCAGGAATGGTCGAAGCCATACCTAATCGAAAAAGGATGTTATCCAAACGCATCTCAAGTAGTTGTAGTAAAACCTGGCCTGTTGACCCTTTGGCTTTTCCAGCAATATGCACATATTTAAGTAATTGTCGCTCTGTCAGACCATAATGAAAACGCAATTTCTGTTTCTCTTCTAAACGAATACGATATTGTGATCTTTTTCCAGAGCGCAATTGGTTTTGAAGATCACTTCTGGATCTGGGTCTTTTACTAGTGAGTCCCGGTAAAGCCCCCAGCCGGCGTATTTTTTTGAAACGAGGTCCTCGGTAACGAGACATATAAAGGCTCCTTTTTGATTCACTTTCATTTGACAAAAATATATAAATTTAGACTGAACTAAAGGATCATCAAAGCAAAACTCAATGTACTAAAGTCCTACAAAACAGAATAAAATAAATTTTATCAATATTCGGATTTTTTGTATATATAGGAAATTCAAGCGAAGGTTACGTTTTCCAATTTCTTATGTAGAGATATCATTGTTCTAGTCAACTTTTTGATTCATAGCTATAGCTGCAAGTTACCATGACATAATAGATTGGCGACCCGACATTTAGAGAAAGCGAGAGTAGAGATTTTCAATCATGGAAATAAAAAAATAGATAAAGAAAAAGAGCCGGCTATCGGAATCGAACCGATGACCATCGCATTACAAATGCGATGCTCTAACCTCTGAGCTAAGCGGGCGGATATAAGAGCAATAGTTTATAGGAATAAAGTAAACTATTGGGTCTTAGCTATTACCTAGTAATTCTCTTTTTATTTCATTTCTTCTATTTTTTAGTTAGATATTTTCATTCTATTTAGAATAGAAAATATAAAAGAAAACTATTTAGATCTAGATAAATTAGATATCTAAATAGAAATAGATATTCAATATTCCTATATATATATATAGGATATGTCTGATATTATGATATGAAAATCAAATATCAAGGAAATAAGAATTTGAAATAAAAAAAAGAATTAATATCGACCGTTCCACTATTACAAAATGCACTTTAAAAATTAAAGTGGAGGAAAGGCCTATATAGATATGTGAGATATATCTATCCATATTGAATTGCGGATACATCAATGATAGAATCATTTCATATTGAAAAAAAAAATAGGGTTCATCCAATAGAGATGAAAGGATAGAATAGAGAATAGAGGGCGGGCAAAAAAAGAAAATAGCAGCATAAACTTTTTCGATACGATATAGGAATCATTACCTAATGAATTCAATAGTGCCAAGATAAATAAAAGAGGTGGATGGAATTACAACTGGATCCTTGTCTAAAAAGAAAGGGGATATGGCGAAATTGGTAGACGCTACGGACTTGATTGGATTGAGCCTTGGTATGGAAACCTGCTAAGTGGTAACTTCCAAATTCAGAGAAACCCTGGAACTAAAAAAGGGCAATCCTGAGCCAAATCTTTGTTTTGTTTGTTTTCTCAAAACAAAAACGATGGAAAATCAGAATAAAAAGGGATAGGTGCAGAGACTCGATGGAAGCTGTTCTAACGAATAAAATTGACATTGACTACGTTACGTTAGTAGCTAAAATCATTTCTATCGAAATGACAGAAAGGATAACCTTATATACCTAATATATACGTATACATACTGACATAGAAAACGATGAATAACAACCCGCATCTTATATCGAATCCTATTCTGTATCTCTATATAGGAAAATAGATATCTTCGATTTCTATTATTCTATTATTCTAATTATTCTAGTAAAATATAAGAATATTTCTATATGATTTTCTATATTCTTTATTTCTTATTGATAGTAATTTCTATTACTATTACTATTAATATGAGTAATAGTATGAGATAAGGATCTATATAAACCCTATCTTTCTATTCTCTATTAATTAGAATGATAGAGATCAAAATCAAAAAATCTATGATAAAGTTATTGTGAATCAATTCCAATTGAAGTTGAAAAAAGAATCGAATTTGAATATTCGGTGATCAAACGATTCATTCCAGAGTTTGATAGATCTTTTTAAGATTAATCGGACGAGAATAAAGAGAGAGTCCCATTTTACATGTCAATACCGACAACAATGAAATTTATAGTAAGAGGAAAATCCGTCGAATTTTTAAATCGTGAGGGTTCAAGTCCCTCTATCCCCAATAAAAAGCCCATTTTACTTCCCTTCCTCGCTCTTTCTTTATCCTCATCCTTTTTTTTTTCATTAGTGGCTCAGTGTAAACAAAATTAAATATCTTTCTCATTTCATTCACTCTGTTCTTTCACAAATGGATACAAATATAAATCATCGTATCTTCTTCCAATCCAATCTCATTTGTTTTGTATAGTACGATATGAACATATATGTTCAAGGAATCTCCGTTATTGAATCATTCATAGTCCATATATTTTTTCTTACATTTACAAAGTTTTCTTTTTGAAGATATAAGAAATTCAGGGGATAGGTCCAATTTGTTAAAATTTTATTTTTTAGTTATTTTCATTGACAGAAATATAAGTACTCTGCTAGCATTATGTGCGGGAAATGGTCGGGATAGCTCAGTTGGTAGAGCAGAGGACTGAAAATCCTCGTGTCACCAGTTCAAATCTGGTTCCTGACACGTGAATAATGTATCGTATAGATATTCTTTACTTTCTTTTTTTTTTTTTTTTATTTTTTTCCTCTCTGTTCATACTTTTATTATTGCAAAAGTATGTTAAATTTTCGTATATATCACAAACCTAATAGTTAAAGCTAAAAGGATTCACTCAAAGAGTGGGAGGATAGGAATAGAAAGGATGTATTTCAGACACAGTACAAATAAACTCCGATTCTTATCATTTTGCATTTAATAATTTCGTCTCTTCTGTCTTTTATTTAAAATTTCCTATTTTTT